TCTCCAAGATTATTTTTTTTTTGAAAATAAGAGAATAGATTCTCCGTTTTTATCCCATACATTACATAAAGACTTATCTGATCTTATCAATTGTTAAAATGTATTTCTCGAATAAATCATGAATTTTTCTAGGATTCTAGGACAGTATTCAAAATCTCATCGAAAACTTACAGCAGCTTGCCAAACAAAGGCTAAGAGAAAAAACAGCAAAGGTATAACTGGCATAAAATCTACAATTGGATTTAAAAAAGCGTAGGCCTCGGGTAATTTGGCAAAGAAAAAACTACTCGAATAAAGGGCAGAATTAAGGCAGATACCGATAAAACTAAAAATATTAAGCATAGCAAAGGTGTTGTTATTGTAGATAATTGCATTTTGATTGAGTTATTAATATCTTATTGATATTATTGATATAAGGCAAAAAATAATGACGAAGGGAAAGTAGACCGAAAAAGCCTTTGAACTCACTCACCCAATAAAAAATCCTTCCATTCTCAAACGAGAATAGAAGAAATCATACTTTCTTTTATAAAATATCTTATATCTTAATTAAATTATATGTAATGATCAATCAATTCCAGGTTAATTCTATATCTACACGTGGCAAAATCCTATCAACAATAGATTCCGTAGATATGGATTTGCACTGGAATTGACGAACAACCACTACTAATATTAGTGTTTATTAGTTTAGAGATAGAAATCTAAATGGGGCGTGGCCAAGTGGTAAGGCAACGGGTTTTGGTCCCGCTATTCGGAGGTTCGAATCCTTCCGTCCCAGAGCACCATATCAATATCAGAAAAAAGATTGCTTTTTTGAACAGCCCTTTCCTTTGTTTAAGATTCTAATATTGAATAGAATGGGATTCTTTTTATTCATTTTTGCTGATGCCTCTGAATCATCTTTTTTTTGCAAGCTGAATTGAGATACCCAGATGTAACTTAATCTATCTAGGCCCATCCCCCCGTATATTCGTATTGAAGTTAATTTTTAATCGTTGGTGGTTTAATTCAAAAAGAACCATGGATTTATCTTTGATAAAGCAATGTGGTACTCAGTCAAAAACATTATTTTCATATTTTAATAATGATGTGGAAGTAGTAAATTGTTTTAATTAAAGTTTTATAAATCTTTTTAATGGCTTGTTCTGAATCCTTTATATTTGAAGAAGTGTGAGATAGGTGAATCGATCCTATTGAGTCATGGAGATTCAAAGAAGAACTAATTAATTTGTTGTTAATGAAATAGAAATATAGACATATAGAAATTACATTTAGAAATATGAATATGGAGATTAATAAATTATTGTTGAGACTTTTTCAGAAAATATCTACCACCATATAGAAGGGCATAGATTACTATTTACCGACAGAACCAATGACTATTCATGATTCCATAATTGAATCAATTACATACTGGTTCCACACGAGAGGAATGTTATGGTAAAACTTCGTTTGAAACGATGTGGTAGAAAGCAACGTGCGACTTGAAGGACATGATCCGCTGTGGATGTAAGAATCCACCATTTTATTAGGAATGAAAGTGCTCTTGGCTCAACATCCTTTGTTCTACTCAACTAGAAACCTCAGCCTTTTTGGAGTTATAATGTAAATAGTACATGATGGAGCTCGAGTAGAAAGTATTAATGAATTTCTCAAGGGCAAGGGTCTAGGGTTAGTGCCAATGAATAAGTTGTTCCAACTTCGTAAGTATATCTTTGATATAGAAATCGAAAGGATTCAATTCAAGAAAGTTTTCATAATAAAAATTTTTTTTTGGACTTGATAAAACTTTTTCGGTCAAAAGTGTAACACGCGGGAATCAACCGTTCTTATGATTCTTTGATAGAAAGAAATCACAAAAAAGGTATGTTGCTGCCATTTTGAAAGGATTAAGGATCACCGAAGTAATGTCTAAACCCAATGATTCAAAGAAAAGATAAAGGATTTTGGAACAAGGAAACATCATTTTTAATTGTCTCAACAACTAAAGACGAATAAAAAAAAATATTCTAAACAAGACAAAAAGGGGGTTAGAGACCACTCAATAAATGAAATGCTTAAGGATTTTCTTTGAGCTATTTGAAAGTTATCCAACTTGAGTTATGAGTACAAACTTTTTTTAGGAAAGAAAAAAGACTCAAATTCTAGTCTAATTGCTTGGATGATTTTATGGATCTATTTGCTATGATAATTCTATACATAGACATAACTTCTAATCATTTTTTCTTGAGCCGTACGAGGAGAAAACTTCTTATACGTTTCTAGGGGGGGGGGGTATTGTTCATCTACATCTATCCCAATGAGCCGTCTATCGAATCGTTGCAATTGATGTTCGATTCCGAAGAGAAGGAAGAGATCTTCGGAAAGTTGGTTTTTATGATCCGATAAAGAATCAAACTTATTCAAATGTTCCTGCTATTCTCTATTTCCTTGAAAAGGGCGCTCAACCTACAGGAACTGTTCATGATATTTCAAAGAAAGCAGAGATTTTTAAGGAACTTCGCTTTAATCAAACTAAATTCAGTTAATTAAATTATAATAAATTATAGGGGGTATCATTCATATATAGCCTAACTTTATTATACTATAACTAATGCTACTTCCCTTTCTCTTACTGTATTCATACCTATTTTTTATTCCCATCTAATCCCATCCATACGTTATCTAATAGACCAAAAGAAATATATAATTAAATATAAAAATATAATTAAATATAATTTGATCTCAAAATATAAAATTCTGATATTACCTTCAATCGGGTGGTTTTCGTTGGAACTCTACTAACAAACAATAACCCCGGAATCAAGCTTTCTTAACTTATTTGATCCACTTATATTGATTGAATAACTCCGATCCCTTTTTCCTACTTTTTTGATTAATATTCCCCTATCTACACCCTTTAATATATCTATATATATAGATATATTATTTATGTAGTGTTAATCCAACACCAGTCCTTCTTTTTTTTTTTTTTGTTGAATTTCATTCAATTTTTACCATTGTATTATTTTCGCAATATTTATATTGACAACAGTGTATCGAACAAATATAATTTGATCGTGTATAAATCTATTTATCCCCCCTCATCCGAATCTCTTCATTTTTATGTTCATCAATAAAAATGTTTTCTTTGTTCTATTATTGTTAGTTCAAGGTTTTGATTGTGTCATGCAATCAAATTTATTTATTTTGATTTCGACTGTATCTCCACATACTAATTTTTTTATATTTTTATTTTATTCGGGTTGCTAACTCAACGGTAGAGTACTCGGCTTTTAAGTGCGGCTAGGATCTTTTACACATTTTGATGAAGCAAGGGATTCGTCCATACCATTGGTAGAGTTTGTAAGACTACGACTGATCCTGAAAGGGAATGAATGGAAAAAATAGCATGTCGTATCAATGGAGAATTTTAAGAATATTTGATTCTTACCGGATTGGTCCAAAGACTTGTTTTGAAGTCTTGGAACAGAAAAAAATAAATTCAAAGTTGGGTCGAGTCAATAAATGGATAGAGCCATATGGCTCCAATTATAGGGAAACAAAAAGCAACGGGCTTCTGTTCTTAATTTGAATGATTACCCGATCTAATTAGACGTTAAAAATATATTAGTGCCTAATGCGGGAAAGGCTTCTCCTATGAGTAGATTATCGATTTTTTTACTGAATCCTAACTATTATTAGCTATTCTCCATTATGGATTGGAGATAAATGTATAGAAGAAGTGGTATATTGATAAAGATCATCTTTTTTCCAAAATCAAAAAGAGCGATTGGGCTGAAAAAATAAAGGATTTCTAACCATCTTGTTATCCTATATATGGAAAATAAACCCATTGGATGAAAAAAGAGAGGATAGAGAATCTGTTGATAAGCTTACCTGTTTCCGAGGTATCCATTCTTTTCTTACTAGATATATAATACCTTGTTTTGACCGTATCGTACTATGTATCATTTTATAATCTAAGAAATCACCTATCTTTGGTTCAAATTCTAATTTTAAATGGGGGAGTTTCAAGGATATTTAGAACTCGATAAATTTCGGCAACATGACTTCCTATATCCACTTATCTTTCAGGAGTATATTTATGCACTTGCTCATGATCATGTTTTAAATAGATCCATTTTTGTGAATAATATTGGTGGTTATTACAATAAATCCAGTTCACTAATTGTGAAACGTTTAATTACTCAAATGTGTCAACCAAATCATTTGGTTATTTCTACTAATGATTACAACGAAAATCCCCTTTGGGGGCATAATAAGAATTTATATTATCAAATAATATCAGAGGGATTTTCAGTCATTTCAGTCATTGTGGAAATTCCATTTTCCCTACACTTAGTATCTTCCTTAGAAAGTAAAAAAATAGTAAAAGTGCATAATTTACGATCAATTCATTCAATATTTCCTTTTTTAGAAAATAATTTTGTACATTTAAATTATGTATCAGATATACTAATACCCCAGCCCATCCATCTGGAAATATTGGTTCAAACTATTCGCTACTGGGTCAAAGATGCCTCTTCTTTGCACTTATTAAGATTCTTTCTTTATGAGTATTACAATTTAAATAGTTTTATTACCCCAACTCAAAAGAAAGCCATTTCCATTGTTTCAAAAAGGAATCAAAGATTATTATTGTTTCTATACAATTATTATGTATGTGAATACGAATCTATCTTAATTTTTCTTTGTAACCAATCTTCTCATTTACGATCAATATCTTCTGGAATTCTTTTTGAGCGAATATATTTTTATAGAAAAATAAAAAATATTGTAGAAGTCTTTTCTAATGATTTTTCAATTGTCCTATGGTTGTTCAAAGATCCGTTCATGCATTATGTTAGGTATCAAGAAAAATTAATTCTGGCATCAAAAGGTGCGCCTCTTCTGCTAAATAAATGGAAATATTACCTTATAAATTTTTGGCAATTTCATTTTTACGTATGGTCTCAACCAGTAAGGATCCATATAAACCAATTATCCAATCATTC